TGTAAGACCATAATGAAAACGCAATTTTTGTTTTTCTTCTAAACGAATACGATATTGAGATTTTTTCCCAAAGCGCGATTGATTTCTAAGATCGTTTCCGGCCCCAGGCCTTTTACTCGTTAGTCCCGGTAAAGCCCCCAGGCGGCGTATTTTTTTGAAACGAGGCCCTCGGTAACGTGACATAAAAACTCCTTTTTTTATTGAAATTTCATAAACCTAAATTAAAACTGGGCTAAATGATAAATGAAGCAAAATCCACTGAAGTATTGTACTTCAAAGAATAATCAGATGATTTGGATCAATATCCAGACACCCTTTTCTATTGTATATATATAAATATAAATCAAAAAGGTTCCCTTTCTTGATTTACTTGGACAAGATCTAACTCCTCAAAATTGGAATCAAAATTGGAAGCTCCTACAACATAATAAATCGACGCGCTGTGGAAAAGAAGGAAGAGGACGAGACCCTTTCAATCCAATGTTCTTTTCTTTCAAAAACACAAAATCAATGATTTAAAAAATCAAACAAATATAGAAAAGCCGGCTATCGGAATCGAACCGATGACCATCGCATTACAAATGCGATGCTCTAACCTCTGAGCTAAGCGGGCTTAAATAGAAATACCAGAAATGGTATAGGAATAGGAATTCAGTAAATTACTAGAATCTTAAAGAAAAGAATAAAGAATAGAATAGGATTTCAAATAAATATTAATATTTATTAATATTGAATGTTATAGAACATAACGATTAAAATAAGAAAATCAAAAACACAAACAAAAAAACGATTAAAATAACTATTAATAGAAAGAATATAGCGATCTATCTTACTCAAATTTCGATTTCTATATTTATTTTTGATAAATTAGAGAATAAGATTTTTTTATTTTGAATTGAAAATAAAATGACATTCGAATTTTTTTCTAACCTCATTTTATTAATTTATTCGATTCAATTATTATATATTCTATAATATACATACGGAATAAAACATTCTTATTCTAGTGATTCTATATATCTATTTATCTAGTTCGAATTCTCAATCGAGTCTAGTATTAGATTCTAATTATACCTTCTTCATATTCGAATATTCTAATTCGAAAAAATTAGGCTTTCGTCTAAATAATTAGATTGAAATTTGAAATTAATGATCAGTTATAACTATTTCTATTCTATTAGAAATTAGAAACGATTCATTAATGTTTAATAAATTTCCATTTTAACAACTATATTTTTGTTATGTTATATAAGATCCGCCTTAGCCTTAAGTAAAGTATAACAAAAAATGAAATCAAAGAGACGCAATCCCGAGAAATGCAATACAGATAATAGTAATCCAGATTAAACTGGGGGATTCTAATGAGACATTTCCCCGTTTTTTGTTTTGTTTTCAACGTAAGCGTAAGAAAATACGAAAAAAGAATCGACCGTTCGAGTATTACACCGGATCATGAGAAAAATGAGAGTAAGAGAGGCATGTCTATATATGTTAATGTTATGGAATATATCCGCGTCTATATTGAATTGCGGATACAGAAAGGATAGAATCATTTCGGACAAGAAATCGAAACGCTTTTCGATATAGGAATTCGTATCTAATGAAATCCGTATCTAATGAATTCGACGGTTTCGGCTCGGCGTAAATGAAAGAAAAAGAAGAACGGCATTGAGGTCCTAATCTCAAAACGCAAGGGGGATATGGCGAAATTGGTAGACGCTACGGACTTAATCGGATTGAGCCTTGTTATGGAAACATACTAAGTGATAACTTTCAAATTCAGAGAAACCCTGGAATAAAAAATGGGCAATCCTGAGCCAAATCCCGTTTTATGAAAACAAACAGAACAGGGGTTCAGAAAGTGAGAAAAGGGATAGGTGCAGAGACTCAATGGAAGCTGTTCTAACAAATGGAGTTGACTTCTCTTTTTTTTTGTAAAGACAGTAAAATGAATATCCTTCTATCGAATAGCGAAACTTCATAAAGGATGAAGGTTAAGTCTATATACATTATGGATATGAAATGAAAAAGTATCTCAAAAAGAACAACAAAAATCCGTATTTTTTATTTATGTTAATAAAAAAGCAAAAGAATTGTTGTGAATCGCTTCCAAATTGAAGAAAGAATCGAATATTCATTGATCAAATCATTCACTCCATAATCTGGTAGATCGTTTCTTTTGAAGAACTGATTAATCGGACGAGAATAAAGATAGAGTCCCGTTCTACATGTCAATATCAATACCGGCAACAATGAAATTTATAGTAAGAGGAAAATCCGTCGACTTTAGAAATCGTGAGGGTTCAAGTCCCTCTATCCCCAAAAAAGGCCGATTTGCCCCCCTAACTATTCCTCGCACCCTTTCTTTTTTTTTTACAAACGTGTCCGAGCAAAATTTGTGTTTTTTTTTTCTCTTATCACAATCACAACTGGTGTGGGATATATGATATACGTACAAATGAACGCTCGTGAGCAAAGAATCCCGATTCACAATCCGTAT